ACAAATTAGTTTTATTTTATTTATTTATTATTATTATTATTATTTTTATTATTTTTTTTTTTTCATTTTTATTGATAGTTTTTATTCACTTTAAATATTCGATTTTTATTCACTTTAGAGAGTTCTATCATAATCATATATAGTGAAGTAATACTCCGGGTTATTACAAACAAAAAGCAAAAGCAAATTATTTTTACCACTCAGTACCTACTCATTATTAGTTAATAAATAACTCTAATGATTGGATTTCTATGCTTATTCTGAGAGGAAATGAAATATTCAAATGATTTTTCATCGAATGACTATTCATCTATTTATTTTGATGTACATAGTGGTGAGAAAGCTCTATGGGAAAATGGTGGTTCAATTCGATGTTATCCAATGTGGAGTTAAAATACAGGTGTATGCTAAGTAAATCAATCGATAGTTTTGGTCCTATTGAAAATATCAGTGTAAGTGAAGACAAAATTCTAAATGATACAGATAAAAATCCAGATAATTGGGGGAATAGTGAGAGTTCTAGTTACAGCAGTGTTGATCGTTTAGCCGGGGGCAGGGGTATTCGGAATTGCAGTGCTGATGACGCTTTGTTAGTTCGGGATAGTAATAGGGGTAGTTATACCATATATTTTGATATGGAAAATCGAATTTTTGAGATTGACAACGATCATTCTTTTATGAGTGAACTAGAAAGTTCTTTTTCTAATTATTGGAAGTCTAGTTATTTGAATACTAGTTATTTGAATAATAGGTCTAGTAGGGACGACTCCCACTATGATTATGATACTAAATATAGGTGGAATAATTACATCACTAGTTGTATTGATAGTCACCTTCATTCTCAACTCTGCATTGATAGTTATATTTTAAGTGGCAGTGACAATTGTTACGTTTATAGTTCCATTTTTGGTGAAAGTGGAAACAATAGTGAAAACGCAAGGTCCAGTCTAAGAACTAGCACGAAGATTAGGGATTTTATTAGAAGGGAAAATTCTCATGATCTTGATGTAACTCAAAAATACAGACATTTGTGGGTTCAATGCGAAATTTGTTATGGATTAAATTATAAGAAAATTTTGAAATCAAGAATGAATATTTGTGAACAATGTGGATATCATTTGAAAATGAGCAGTTCAGATAGAATTGAACTTTTGATTGATCCAGGTACTTGGGATCCTATGGATGAAGACATGGTATCTCGGGATCCCATCGAATTTCATTCGGAGGGCGAACCTTATAAAGGTCGTATTGATTCTTATCAAAGAAAGACAGGATTAACCGAAGCCATTCAAACAGGTATAGGTCAACTAAATGGCATTCCTGTAGCAATTGGGGTTATGGATTTTCAGTTTATGGGGGGTAGTATGGGATCCGTAGTAGGCGAGAAAATCACCCGTTTGATCGAGTATGCTGCCAATAAGTTTTTACCTCTTATTCTAGTGTGTGCTTCCGGGGGAGCGCGTATGCAAGAAGGAGGTTTGAGCTTGATGCAAATGGCTAAAATATCTTCCGCTTTATATGATTATCAATCGAATAAAAAGTTATTTTATATCTCAATCCTTACATCGCCTACGACTGGGGGCGTGACGGCGAGTTTTGGTATGTTAGGGGATATCATTATTGCTGAACCCAACGCACACATTGCATTTGCAGGTAAAAGAGTAATTGAACAAACATTGAATACGACAGTACCTGAAGGTTCACAAGCAGCTGAATTTTTATTCCATAAGGGTTTATTCGATTCAATCGTACCACGTAATCTTTTAAAGGGCGTTCTGAATGAGTTATTTCAGCTCCACGCTTTCTTTCCTTTGAATCATAAATTGAATCATAAATCAAGTAGATCTTTAACTTAATTAAATTATTTAAATTATTTTCTTTCTTTTTATTTCTTTATTTCGGGCAAACAAGTATTTATTTATTGGAATTCAAGGAAAAATCGGAAGAATGGTTTTTTTTGTGACATAATATAAGAGTCAATTTAGAATAGAAGGACATGCAGATAATTTTTTTTTAGCGATATTTATGATTACTCCTAATTTTTATTCCTGATTATTGCTAATCTCTATCAACAAGGTAAAAGAACAAAAATTCTTTCTTACACGAAATTGTTCTTAAATTGGGCAAGGTAAATAAAAAAGAAAACGAATTTCATTTTCTTTTCTTACCTATCCCTATATATAGAAATATGCAAAATATAGAGTCTTGTATATTTCTATATCTCGCATATTTCTATATATAGACTGTCGCGCAAGAATACTCTTTTTTTTTATTATTATTATTAAATTTAAATAAAGTTAAATTATAAAATGAAAATTATTAATTATTTATAATTATAAGACAAGAAAAAGATAAAAGAATAACAAAGCTTATCCCACAAATATTTTATGTAGAAACACATATATTTCATGTCGAAAAATAAATAAGTCTATTTAGTTAGTTTTACACTACTTACACTTTATTATATATAGTTATTTCCATATACTTAGTATAATTATAATGATTATAAGATATCTTTTTAACATAACAAAACAATATTATATATGAATAGGTAAAAATATTAATATAACAATTTAATAATTTAATAACAGTTAATTTAATAACAATTAAAAATTCAATATAAGAATAAAAAATAGGTACAAATATTAAATCGAGGTGCCCATTTCTATGACAATTCTCAACAATTTCCCCTCTATTTTTGTGCCTTTAGTGGGGTTAGTATTTCCGGCAATTGCAATGGCTTCTCTATTTCTTTATGTTCAAAAAAACAAGATTTTTTAGATCCGATGGGGGGAAATTTCATCTATTTTTTTTTTCAAGACTTAGACTTGGATCATAACACAGATATCTATTTAGTATAATAGGGTATACCATACAGCTTCCTTCAAACAGAAAGGAAAGGATTCTTAATTTCTATAGGCATAAAGATGATATATGAGTAAATGGTCGATTTGAAAATAAATTACGATCGGATACTTAAACTAACTGTAAAGCCAATATATCCATATGTGTGGAGATAGGGAATCATCTGAGGGGTTTTCTAGTTTTTTAGATTTACGGAATTGGATGAATTTTTACTAACGATTCACATCAGAATAGCGCGAGTTGATGAAAATGACTTCGGAAACAAAAAAAAGTACAGTCAAATTCGTTTTGGCTAGTCTCCCACTTCCAATAAAATGCAACTGGATCTAGTATGAATTGGCAATCAGAATGTATATGGATAGAACTTATAGCGGGGTCTCGAAAAACAAGTAATTTCTGCTGGGCCTTTATACTTTTTTTAGGTTCATTGGGATTTTTATTGGTTGGTATTTCCAGTTATCTTGACAGAAATTTGATATCTTTATTTCCGTCTCAGCAAATAATTTTTTTTCCACAAGGAATCGTGATGTCTTTCTATGGGATCGCCGGTTTATTTATTAGTTCTTATTTGTGGTGCACAATTTTGTGGAATGTGGGTAGTGGGTATGATCGATTTGATAGAAACGAGGGAATAGTATGTATTTTTCGTTGGGGCTTTCCCGGAAAAAATCGTCGCATCTTACTCCGATTCCTTATGAAAGATGTTCAGTCTATCCGAATAGAAGTTAAAGAGGGTATTTATACTCGGCATGCCCTTTATCTGGAAATCAAAGGACAGGGGGTCATTCCTTTGACTCGTACTGATGAGAATTTGACTCCACGAGAAATTGAGCAAAAAGCAGCGGAATTGGCCTATTTTTTGCGTGTACCAATTGAAGTATTTTGAAATGAACTAAAGAATGACCATTTTTTTAGCAAGAATGAAAAATCCAAGAGTCTCCCTCTTTTTTTCTTTTTTTTTAGAGTATAAGTTAAAGTTAACGGGTATTTCGTCACAATGCTGATGAACCAAAGAAGATGGATATTAATTATATCTATACAGAACATTTATAAAAAAAAAGCTTTTTTTGTCCGCAAACCAACCCTTTCTTTTATGCGTATGTAAAGTCATTAAATTCAGTAAAAAAAAATAACTAAAAAATTTAAATACTAGACTGATCTCAGAAATAAAAACAAAACATTTCAGAATAATAGATAGAATAAAGAAATTTTTTTAAATTGATACGTTAGATATGGATCGATCATATCTTGTATATTATCTCTACTTTATTTTTGTCAATCGACTCCTCTTTTTTATCTTTTTTATTCCTTAATAAGCAAAGGATTGGAAGACTTAAAATTATAACCCTTCCATCTTATTTTGCTTTTTCCACTTACTTTTGATTATCACACCATTCTTCATAAATTTATCTTAATTACTCCTGCGGCTATGGGCAGTTGACCAATTTTTTTTTTTCAAAATATTTGCTATTTTTTTTGGTAGAAAGGTATTCTTTTATCTCGAAAGCCTAATTTGATTTGAAGTGGCTCTTTTGAGCATTCATCGAAAAAAGAGAATTGCTTTGAATTTTTAAGCAATTGGGATATTTGGAAACAATATTATTTTTCTTCATTCGTGTACTCTTTCTTCTTCTTCGGCTATTTCTGTATTCTTTCTAAATTTAAGGACTAACCAATGACTGACAAATAAAAAACGCGGAATGGGTTCAGAGATTTGAAGCCTTGTAATAGAACTTATAATTGATCGAAATATTAAATCGGATAAAGTCGACGAATGAGATGGGTTCATTAAAAATTCACAGACAAAACAATGAAAAAAAAGCATTCTCTCCGTTTCTATATCTTATATCTATAGTCTTTTTGCCCTGGTTAATCTCTTTTTCATTTAATAAAAGTCTGGAATCTTGGATGATTAATTGGTGGAATACCAGTAAATCCGAAACCTTTTTTAATGATAGGCACGAAAAGTTTATTCTAGAAAGATTCATAGAATTAGAGGAACTCTTCTTTTTTGACGAAATGATAAAGGAATACCCGGAAACACATCTACAAAAGTTTCATAGCATAATCCACAAAGAAACGATACAATTGATCAAGATACACAATGAGGATCGTATCCATACGATTTTTCGCTTCTCGACAAATATAATCTCTTTCCTTATTTTAAGTGGTTATTCTATTCTAGGTAATGAAGAACTTCTTATTCTTAATTCTTGGGTTCAAGAATTCCTATATAATTTAAGTGACACAATAAAAGCTTTTTCTATTCTTTTAGTAACTGATTTATGTATAGGATTCCATTCACCCCACGGTTGGGAACTAATGATTGGCTCCGTCTACAAAGATTTTGGATTTGCTCATAACGATCAAATTATATCGGGACTTGTTTCCACCTTTCCAGTTATTCTCGATACAATTTTAAAATATTGGATTTTCCGTTATTTAAATCGTCTATCTCCGTCACTTGTAGTGATTTATCATTCAATGAATGACTGAAAGATGATCCATCAATCCAATTAAAATGTTTCTTATTTTGTACAGTTCAAAATCGTATTTTTTTATACAATTATTTTCCATCTAAGAGTTTCGGATTCTTCGCATATTTTAGAATTTGTAAAAATTGTTCAGTAAATAACAGCATCGTGGATAGGGAACTCACCTAGTCCCCTACCTAATTTTATTGTAGAAATTTTTTGGATCAACGATTGGACCATGCAAACTAGAAAGACCTTTTCTTGGCTAAAGAAAGAGATTATTCGTTCCATTTCCGTATCACTCATGATATATATAATAACTCCGGAATCCATTTCAAACGCATATCCCATTTTTGCACAGCAGGGTTATGAAAATCCACGCGAAGCAACTGGCCGTATTGTATGCGCCAATTGTCATTTAGCTAATAAGCCCGTAGAAATTGAAGTTCCACAAGCGGTACTTCCGGATACTGTATTTGAAGCAGTTGTTCGAATTCCTTATGATATGCAACTGAAACAAGTTCTTGCTAATGGTAAAAGGGGAGCTTTGAATGTGGGGGCTGTTCTTATTTTACCCGATGGATTTGAATTAGCCCCCCCCGAACGTATTTCGCCAGAGATGAAAGAAAAGATGGGTAATCTATCTTTTCAGAGTTATCGCCCCACTAAAAAAAATATTCTTGTGATAGGGCCTGTTCCCGGTCAGAAATATAGTGAAATAACCTTTCCTATTCTTTCTCCGGACCCCGCTACTAAAAAAGATGTTCACTTCTTAAAATATCCCATATATGTAGGTGGAAACAGAGGAAGGGGTCAGATTTATCCCGACGGGAGCAAGAGTAACAATACGGTTTATAATGCTACAGCGGCAGGTGTCGTAAGCAGAATTATACGAAAAGAAAAGGGGGGGTACGAAATAACCATAACAGATGCGCCCGAGGGGCGTCAAGTGGTTGATATTATCCCTCCAGGACCAGAACTTCTTGTTTCAGAGGGTGAATCCGTCAAACGTGATCAACCATTAACGAGTAATCCTAATGTGGGCGGATTTGGTCAGGGAGATGCAGAAATAGTACTTCAAGACCCATTACGTCTTCAAGGACTTTTGTTCTTTTTTGCATCTGTTATTTTGGCACAAATCTTTTTGATTCTTAAAAAGAAACAGTTTGAAAAGGTTCAATTGTCCGAAATGAATTTCTAGATATGCCGATTTATCAAATTCAAGTTATTAAAAAAAAAACAAAATTCTAAGAAGAATTTTTTGATCATCAAAAAAAAAAATTGTTTTTGTTTCTATTCTTTTTATATAATACCAGATTATATTAGATTATATCAGATTTTTTTTTAGAAATTCCTTGTACTACATTTCTAGTCATAATATGTATATTGGTAATTGGTAAAAAGACTAGTTGATTTTATCCCTTTTATTTGTTTTCTTTTTTTTTTTTAATCTAAACTAGAGCGGTGTGATTGTATCCCTATTGTCAGACTTAATTGTCATAGAATCTATAAATAGCTTTTCTATTCTAATAGAATAAAATTCAACTAGATACTAAGCATAAGATAAGGAAGCGGAAAAGTAAAGGCGAAATAAGGAAAACAAAGAATTCTAGGAGGTATTATTTCTAATCGTTTTCCTAGTCTTCGGCACAAGAAAAGAAATTTTCTACACCTCTTTCTTGTGTCGAAATAATAATGATTCTTGATCCCACTCATCAAAGATTTGAATTCTTAGTTCATATATTTTTTTTTTCAGGTTCATGATAACCTTGCTTTATACTTTATAAAGGAAAATTTGTTTAGCTTTACTGAATGGAATTTTTTTGATTGAATATCAGAAAAAGGGTAGTCCCCCCTTTTTTTTTTGATTTATACGACTAAAGTATTATGTTTATTAAGAACTCGGCGGGCCCCCTCGAATCAGATTGAGAAAAAAAAAAGGGGGGGCCCGCTGCATTCTTATGCTTTCGGGTCTACAACTCAGTTCATCCTATTACTACAGGGATGAGCCCAATCCAGAATATGACCCATAAAAGAAAATGCCTATTAAACCGATCACAAGAATACCAGTTACAGTACCTATTATCCAAAGAGGAATTCTTCCAGTAGTATCGGCCATTTATTCTACTTCCCTCCACATTTAATCAAATCGTCATGCTAG